GCACGCGGGCGTAGTTATGCGATAAAAAGAACTACCTGTCATATAACTCTTATAGTGAAAGATATAGCTTTAGATGAATATGAAGAAATGTATTCTTTAAAAAATTATAGCTGTAAAAAGACAACTGTGGTATATCCTGATGTGTATAGTAGTGGGGTAGTATGGGACAAAAAATAAATCCACTTGGTTTCAGACTTGGTACAACCCAAAGCCACCATTCCCTTTGGTTTGCACAACCAAAAAATTATTCTGAGGGTCTACAAGAAGATCAAAAAATAAGAAATTATATAAAAAATTATATACAAAAGAATATGAGAATATCTTCCGGCACCGAAGGAATTGCCCGTATAGAAATTAAAAAAAAAATAGATTTAATCCAAGTCATAATTTTTATGGGATTCCCAAAGTTATTAATCGAAAGTAGACTACGAGGAATCGAAGAATTACAGATTAATCTAGAAAAAGAATTTCATTATGATTATGCAAATCGAAAACTTAACATTGATATCACAAGAATTACAAAGCCTTATAGAAACCCTAATATTCTTGCAGAATTTATAGCCGGGCAATTAAAGAATAGAGTTTCATTTCGAAAAGCGATGAAAAAAGCTATTGAATTAACTGAACAAGCAGATACAAAGGGAATTCAAATACAATTTTCAGGTCGTATCGACGGAAAAGAAATTGCACGCGTCGAGTGGATCAGAGAGGGGAGGGTTCCCCTACAAACCATTCGAGCTAAAATTGATTATTGTTCCTATACAGTTCGAACTATCTATGGGGTATTAGGTATAAAAATTTGGATTTATATAGAATAGACAAGGAACAGGAATAAAAAAACTTTTATTTTTTTGCCCTTCTATCTATTGATATGATAGACCAAAAAAAGGAAACCCATTCATTCGTTAAAACTAATTCTTAATTATTTTTCTATAAGGTAAAATAAAAATTTGATTGACTTTTTTTTTGATAAAATTGCTATGCTTAGTGTGTGACTCGTTGGTTTTTGTTAGGGTTAAGATTAAAAAAGACCAGCCCTGTAGTCTGTCTGAAAACCAACTCATCACTTCGTATTATCAAACTCTAAAAAACCAGTCAAGATATGCTAAACTAAATGGGTCATATCCTTGTAACAACTGAATTTTTTTTTTAATAAACTTTCATGCAAAGCAAAATACAGAACAGAATAAGGTGTGGATAAATGGAAGGATGAGAGAAAGATATAAAAAAATATCAATGATATAGAATTCCAATATGTAAGGTCTACTGATAAAATAAAAGAGACAGTGTAATAAAGCATTAATACTAAATTCATCCCTAATGAAATATTAAATGAATCAACTAAAAAATAAAGAGCTTCGAGCCAATAAAGACTAAGAAGGTTGACTCAATAATAAATTGGATTATGAGCTCCATTGTATAACTCTCTGACCTAATCATTAAGTACGGAGTGGTGGGAACGATGAAACCTGTGAATACAAAAGATTTTATTGAACAACTGAATCTTACTGATTCACTAATTGGGATGGCGAAATGAACCAAAAATAAATTCATCCATTCTGCGAAGTAACTAACAAGTGCTACTACTGAAATAGAGATTGGAAGAGTAAATATTCGCCCGCGAAAACTTTCTTTTTTTTTTATAATGAATTGAAATTCCATTTTATTCGCGAGGAGCTGGATGAGAAGAAACTCTCACGTCCAGTTCTGGAGTAGAGATGGAATTCCGAACCAACCATCAACTATAACCCCAAAAGAATTAGATTCCGTAAACAACATAGAGGAAGAATGAAGGGAATATCTTATCGAGGTAATCATATTTGTTTCGGCAAATATGCTCTTCAAGCACTTGAACCGGCTTGGATCACATCTAGACAAATCGAAGCAGGTCGACGAGCAATGACACGAAATGCACGACGTGGTGGAAAAATATGGGTCCGTATATTTCCAGATAAACCAGTTACAATAAGACCGGCTGAAACACGTATGGGTTCGGGGAAAGGATCCCCCGAATATTGGGTAGCTGTTGTTAAACCGGGACGAATACTATATGAAATGGGTGGAGTAACAGAAACTATAGCTAGACGGGCTTTTTTAATAGCAGCATCCAAAATGCCTATCCGAACGCAATTTCTTCTTTCGGGATAAAGAAAAAATGTAGAACCGGCAGAAATAAGTCTTGGGATGAAACAAAATTTCGAGTTTATTTTTTTAGATAAACAATATTTATTTTTTTTTCTTCATCGAGCCTAAAAAATTAATATGATTCAACCTCAAACACATTTAAACGTAGCAGATAACAGCGGGGCTCGAGAATTGATGTGTATTCGAATCCTAGGAGCTAGTAATCGTCGATATGCTCATATTGGTGACGTTATTGTTGCTGTGATTAAAGAAGCAGTACCAAATATGCCCCTAGAAAAATCTGAAGTAGTCAGAGCTGTAATTGTTCGTACCTGTAAAGAACTTAAACGTAACAACGGTATGATAATACAATATGATGACAATGCGGCAGTTGTGATTGATCAAGAAGGAAATCCAAAAGGAACTCGAATTTTTGGTGCAATACCGCGGGAATTGAGACAATTAAATTTTACTAAAATAGTTTCATTAGCTCCCGAGGTCTTATAAAATGAGATCCTGATATCATTTGATATTAAGAACTAGATTAATTCGTAGATTGTGTCTTAAGCATATATATCTTAAAAATTCATTTTAATAAACCAATAAAAAAAACATGTTAATTATATCCGATTTTGGTGCACCAATAAATTTTTTATCATGGGTAGAGATACTATTTCTGAGATAATAACCTCTATACGAAATGCTGATATGGATAGAAAAGGAATTGTTCGCATAGCATCCACTAATATTACAGAAAATATTGTTAAAATCCTTTTACAAGAAGGTTTTATCGAAAACGTGAGAAAACACCGAGAAAAAAACAAAGATTTTTTGGTATTAACCCTGCCACATAGAAGTAATAGTAAAAGCCCATATAGAAATTTTTTAAATTTAAAACGTATCAGCCGACCCGGTCTACGAATCTATTATAATTATCAACGAATTCCCAGAATTTTGGGTGGAATGGGGATTGTAATTCTTTCTACCTCGAGAGGTATAATGACAGATCGGGAGGCTCGACTAAAAAGAATCGGCGGAGAAATATTGTGTTATATATGGTAATTCTTTATGTAATCCGATAAAAAAAATATGAAAATAAAAAAAAATATCCATGAAGGTTTAATTACTGAATCGCTTTCCAATGGCATGTTTAAAGTTCAGTTAGAAAATGAAAATTTCGTTTTAGGTTATGTTTCAGGAAAAATACGACGTAATTTTATAAGACTATTACCGGGGGATAAAGTAAAAATAGAAGTAAGTCATTATGATTCAACTAGAGGACGTATAATTTTTCGACTACGAAACAAAGATTCAAAAAATTAGATAGCTTTAATTCAAGACGAGTCAAAATAAAATAAAAATAGTAAAAAAAAAAATTAAAAATATGAAAATAAAAGCTTCTGTTCGTAAAATTTGTGAAAAATGTCGACTAATCCTCCGATGGAGACGTATTTTAGTAATTTGTTCCAACCCAAGGCATAAACAAAGACAGGGATAAGATAATTAAGATCAAACTCTTTTTTTTTTATTTCTCAGATAGATATTTTAATTTTTTTTACAATTAATTATGAGATGCTACAATATGTCAAAAGCTATACTAAGAACTAATTCACGAAAAACTGATTTATACAAAAATTTACGTATTTGTTCACATAAGACTATACGTAGAATATCAAAGGGAGTGATTCATGTTCAATCAAGTTTCAATAATACCATTATAACGATTACAGATGTACGAGGTCAGGTAATTTCATGGTCTTCGGCCGGTACCCTTGGATTCAAGGGTACAAAAAGAGGGACACCCTTTGCTGCGCAAAGTGCAGCAGCAAATGCTATTTATACAGTAGTAAATCAAGGTATGCAACGAGCAGAAATCATGATAAAAGGTCCCGGTCTAGGAAGGGATGCAACATTACGAGCGATTCGTAGAAGTGGTCTACTATTAACTTTTATACGGGATGTAACCCATATGCCACATAATGGCTGCAGACCTTATAAAAAACGACGTGTCTAAAAATGGTAAAAATAACCATATTTTTACGTTTTCACATCAAAGTAAAATGAAATTATAATATTAAAAATTTTTAAATTTATGCCTATTGGTGTTCCAAAAGTACCTTTTAGAATTCCTGGAGAGGAAGATGCGTATTGGATTGACATATAGTGCGACTAGTTAGATATATTGGGTCATATGGAATTTACCCGTTATCTCCCCCGAACGAAATATCCTCTGTTTTGCCCCAAAAAAATAAAATTAATCATAAAAAAGTTGGAGCGTGAAATATAATTAAACTTTTTGTTTTGTTTGAGGAAATTTATACTAATATTTAAAATTAAATTATAAAAATTCATGATTTGTTTGGACAAAATAATTAAATAAGTATACAGGCTCCGTTAAAAACAAAATATATATATTTATGATTAAGATTAATATGATGGGAATCATAAAATATATATATATATTTTTTTTATAAAGTTATAAATTTGATGTCAATTTGTCCTATATGTACAACTAAAAATCGGGACGATCTTTATCCGGAGTAGAGCATAAATCTAAAAAAATTAAAGAAACCCCTTCAGTAACAAGAAAATACCATCGTGATTTGAATTGAATCTCAATGAAACAATATATCAATGAAAAGTTAATTTGAAAAGTTTATTTTCTTTATTTTTTTTTAAGTTATAAATAATCTCATACAATCATACCAACAAAGAATAAAAAAAAAAAAAATAATAATACTTAAATCTATACATTGATTCAATTTTTCATAATTTTGTTGAACCGTATGCATCAAAAGGTGCATGTACGGTTCTTAAGGGATACAACTTTACCCTACTCAACCGACTTTATCGAGAAAGATTACTGTTTTTAAGCCAAGAAATTGATAGTGATATATCAAATCAACTTATGGGTCTTATGATATATCTCAGTATAGAAGATGCGACCCGAGATCTTTTTTTTTTTTTAAATTCGCCTGGCGGATGGGTATTACCCGGACTGGCTATTTATGATACTATGCAAATAGTAAAACCAGATATTCATACACTATGCATGGGATTAGCCGCCTCAATGGGATCTATTTTACTAGTTGGGGGAACAATTACCAAACGTTTAGCATTCCCTCACGCTTGGCGCCAATGATATTATTTTTTATTTGAAAAAAACTATGCCTTCTCCATATTTAATAGTAATAATAGCATGGCACTTCGAATTCGATATGAAAAATTTTTATATTATCAAAAGATTGACTTATGTATCGAGAGAGTAGTATGAGATAAAAGATCTTTCCTATTTACTTTTATCTATAGGAAGTCCACTCTAGCGACACAAACCCTTTTTTTTTTATATTAAAAGGTTCCTAAATAAAAAAAAAATAAGAATTTTCCTTTTTTTTGTTTGAATCAAAAATAAACTTTGGGATTGCTAAAAAAAATCTATTTAAAATTTAAAATATAAAGCAACGGAGCCATTATAGTATTTTTTTAACCCCTATGCAAGGAAGGGTGGCTATTTGATTATTTACCTACTTTTTTTTTGTTTCTTGAATGTATAATAATGGTGATTAAGTTGATTGTAGAGCCGTATGCAATGCGCAAAATATAATGCCTGTACGGTTATTGTATCTATTTTTTTTATTACAAAAAATGAAGAACCCTTCTATAAGCAGGGTAATGATCCACCAACCCTTTTGTTATTTTTCCGAGGACCAGGTGGGAGAAATTATGCTGGAAGCGGAAGAATTGCTGAAACTACGCGAAACCCTCACAAGGATTTATGTACAAAGGACAGGAAAACCTTTCTGGATTGTATCTGAAAACATGGAAAGAGACTTTTTTATGTCAGCAACCGAAGCAAAAGCTTATGGAATTGTTGATCTTGTAGCAATTGAATAAAAAATATATATATTTTTATATATGAGTTTATTATATTTTACTATAAAAAAAAATATTATTAATTTAATTAAATTTGGTTAGGATCAATCTAAACCCAACCATTAGGTATCTTTTAAAAAATGCCAACTATTAAACAACTTATTAGAAATAAAAGACAGTCACTTCAAAATGTCACGAAATCCACCGCTCTCAGCGGATGTCCTCAGCGTCGAGGAACATGTACTAGGGTGTATGTGCGACTCGTTTAGATCATGAACTGACATAAAAAAAAGTAAATAACTTTCCAATACTAGTATACACGATTCATACCAGTAATTAATAAGTATAGAATATATTAAAAATAAGTAAAAAAATCTCTTTATAAATCATTTTATAGATAATTATTGTGGATAAAATTTATGGTTTATATTGGTGCAAATCCAATCATTTTAATTTAATATGAAAAAAAATTCTCCATTGGTAGCAAATGTATATTCATTACGCGGCGAAATTAGTATTAAAATTAAAAAAATAAGTTATTACTTGATTAAGAACGGATTACAAGGATCAGTTATCAACTAACTTTTCACAATTACCGTTACTATATAAGCAGGTCTCATTGGGAAAGACCTGTTACTGTATAATTTTTAGGTAGAGCCAACTAATGTGGTGTGAACTATACAAGTTACCAAAAATATTGATTAAAAATTAAAAATAAAAAGGCTCCGGTGTCTAGATAAGATCTCGCCGTTTAATAAGTAACCATATAAACGAAGGAACCCACTATTTTTTTTCAATAAAAAAAAATATTAAAAAAAATATATAATTGTGGTTGGGAAGGTTATTATAGCTAAAGCCATTGGAATTTGGATTTTATATATTGGGAAAAATACGTTTGGTTATTACTAAACCAGGACGATAAATAGGATAACTAAAAAAAATAAATATGTTAGTTATTCTTGAAAATTTTATTTATTCAATGACCAGAATTAAACGCGGATATATAGCCCGCAGACGTAGAACAAAACTTGCATCAAGTTTTGTTGGGGGAACCCATTCAAAACTTACTAGAACTATTACTCAACATAAAATACGAGCTTTGTTTTCGGCTCATCGGGATAGGGATAAAAAAAAGAGAAATTTTCGGCATTTGTGGATTACACGACTAAACGCTGTAATTAGAGAATTTGGAGTATACTATAGTTATAGTAAATTAGTAAATGATATATACAAGAAACAGTTGCTTCTTAATCGTAAAATATTGTCCCAAATAGCTATATCAAATATAAATTGTCTTCATATGATTTTTTTGTCAATGAAAGAAGAAAAGAAAAAAATTGTAAAGAATAAACAGGAATAATAAAAAAGAATTACCCGGAAAATAAATTCCGGGAGGGTGGTCGGGGTTAAAATTACATTATAAAATAGAAAAAACTAAAGTAGTTAAAATGAACATGAAAAATTTTTTTGAACAAAATACTAATCCACCTTTGTGTCCAGATTTGAATTCTTTCAAGTTAATAAAGAAAGACTAAACCTATTTTTTTCTAGTTCTAAGACCATCAGTTTTTTCAAATTTTTTATCATTATTAATAAAAGGTAATAAAGATAAAATACGAGCTTGTTTTATAGCAATACTAATTAATCGTTGTTGTTTTAAGGTCAATTTAGTCACGCGCCTAGATAATATTTTTCCTTGTTCACTAACATATTGACTAATTAAACTTATGTTGCTATAATAAATTTGATCCCCTGATTCAATCGGGGGCAAACGCCTATGAAAAGCTCTCTTGGATTTAAGAAAAAGTAACTTAGATTTATCCATGTTTTATTTGCTTAATTTTTAGTTTACTTAATTATTATTCTATTTACAGATTAATATTTATTTATTAATATTTATTTATTATTATTATAATTATACTTTATACTTTATACTGTCATTAATGTAAATTTTTACACCTTATGGCGTTCAATACTATTTTTTTATTTCCCCATGAATTATATGTTTGTAACAATAATGACAAAATTTTCTTAATTCTAATTTATTAGGTGTATTGTGCCGATTCTTTTGAGTAATATATCTAGAAATGCCTACTGATACCTTCTTATTAACACTATTTCGGAGACAACTAGCACATTCCAAAATTACAATTACTCGTGAGTCTTTTCAATTTTTTACCATGAACCTCCTTTGTTTTTTTTTAGTCAACTCTGATATGTTACTTCAAAACAAAAAAATCTTTGTTTCTATTCTTATTTTTATAAAGTATTTCAAAAAAATAGATATTTACAAAAATAGATGAATATGAGCAAAAATTAATTATATTTATTAATGTAATAAAGATATAAGAAATAAATATTGTAGAAAAAAATTATCTACAATGACATTTAGGACAAAGGGATGTGACGCAGTTTGGTAGCGCGTTTGTTTTGGGTACAAAAAGTTACGGGTTCAAATCCTGTCATCCCTACTTATTTTATTTAGCTCGATTTAATTTACACATCATGTTTTTTTCTTTAATTAAAAAAAAAGTAGTATAAGTTAAGTATAGTTAATAATTTAATATTAATATTTCCATTTCCGATTCACAGAAAAAAGCGCTCTTAGTTCAAATTTGGTAGAACGCGGGTCTCCAAAACCTGATGTCGTAGGTTCAAATCCTATAGAGCGTGATTTTTTTTTATTAGATCGAATTCAGACTAAACGGATTCAAGCACTTGCACAGTAATTATAATTAAAAAATTTAAAATGACCTACAAAACCAAAAAAAGGAGGTAACTAAAAATAAAAACCATTAATGAAAATAAGAAAAAATAAAAGAAAATGCATTTACAAATTTACAATAATTTAGCTATAATATATCTAAAAAAAATTATAGTTTATAACACCGAGATTCATATTGTTAAGCAAAAATTAATAAAATAAAATGAACTGGATAATATCATTATAAAATAAAGAATTCATTATGTATTGAATGACTATTCATCTATTATATTTTTATGCAAATTCAAGGAGTTTAAAAACTCTATGAAAAGATGGTGGTTTACTTTGATGGTATTTATGTTTAGGAACAAGTTAAAACGCAGGTCTATTATAACAAAATTAACGAACGATAATTTAATTGAAAATACTAATGAAAGTGAAGATCCCGATATCAAAGTTACGGATAACATTTTTGATGATACTTTTTTATTAGTTAAAGATAATAAAGGAGACAGCTTTTATATCTATTTTTATTATTGCAATTTTATTTTTATGAGTAATGAAAATATAGAAGAAAATTCCTTATCGATAGATGACTTATATAATCCTTATATATATGATACTCAATCTTGTTGTAATAATACCTTTACTAGTTTCATCGACAGTTATCTTCAATCTAAATTTTGCACCAATACGCCCCTTGTAATAAATGATAGTGTTGATAATTACTTTTCAGAGTGCTTTGATAAACGTAGAACTAGTAGTGAAAGTAGTAATTTAATTATAATAAAAAAAAGTTATAATGATTTCGATAGAACTCAAAACTATAAGCAATTGTGGGTTCAATGTGAAACTTGTTATGGATTAAATTATAAGAAATTTTTAAAATCAAAAATGAATATTTGTGAACAATGTGGATATCCTTTAAAAATGAATAGTTCCGAAAGAATAGAAGTTTTTATTGACCTTAATACTTGGAATCCTATGGATAAAGACATGGGCTCTTTAGATCCCATTGAATTTCATTCGGAAGAGGAGCCTTATAAAAATCGTATTGATTATTATAAAATAAGTACAGGATTAACTGAGGCAGTTCAAACAGGCGTCGGTCAACTAAAAGGTATTCCGGTAGCAATTGGAGTGATGGATTTTCAATTTATGGGGGGTAGTATGGGATCCGTCGTCGGAGAGAAAATCACCCGCTTGATTGAGTACGCTACCAATAAATTTTTACCTCTTATTATAGTATGTGCTTCGGGAGGGGCACGCATGCAAGAAGGAAGTTTGAGCTTGATGCAAATGGCTAAAATATCATCTGCCTTATATGATTATCAATCAAAGAAAAAGTTATTGTATATATCAATTCTAACATCGCCTACTACTGGCGGGGTAACGGCTAGTTTTGGTATGTTGGGAGATATCATTATTTCCGAACCTAATTCCTACATTGCGTTTGCGGGTAAAAGAGTAATTGAACAAACATTGAATAAAACAGTACCTGAAGGTTCACAAGTGGCTGAATATTTATTTAAAAAAGGTTTATTCGACCTAATTGTACCACGCAATCTTTTAAAAAACGTTGTGAGTGAGTTATTAAAACTCCATACCTTTATTCCTTTAAATTCAAATACTATTAAAAATTAAGTAGTAAGTAGAGTGCCCTTAACCTTAATTTATAAATTTATAAATATAATTTAAATTTTTTGTGGTTAGCAAACAGTAAGATAACTCTTTATCATCGGTCCGGTACTAGATGTAGCCTTTATTACGGGAAAAATTCCTAATATAACGCGCTGGTAATTAAAGGTCAAGCTATTGTTGGTCAAACAATTACAATTAATGTGACTTGTGAGGTACAACAATTATTAGGCAATAATCCTTTAGAGCTGTGGCTATGAATGCTACATAAGGTCTGATGAGAGGAATGGAAGTTATTGATAGGGAGCTCCTATAAGTGTTCCAGTCGGTAGAGCGACTCTGGGACGAATTTTCAACGTACTTGGAGAACCTGTTGATAATTTAGGTCCTGTATGTACGCCTACAACATTTCCGATTCATCAATCTGCGCCTGCCTTTATACAATTAGATAAAAATTTGAAAACAGGAATTAAAGTAGTAGATCTTTTAATACCTTATCCTCGTGGTATAAAAATAGGATTATTGGGGGGAGCTGGGGTTGGTAAAACAGTAGAATTAATTTACAATATTGCCCAAAGTCATGGGGTTTATCTGTATTTGGCGGAGTGGGTGAACGAACTCGTGAAGGAAATAAATGATCTTTACATGGAAATGAAAGAAGCTGGAGTAATGAATGAAGAAAACATTGAAGAATCAAAAAAAGTAGCTTTAGTTTACGGTCAGATGAATGAACCACCGAGGGCTCATTTGAGGGTTGGTTTTACTGCCTTAACCATGGCGGAATATTTCCGAGATATTAATAAACAAGATGTACTTCTATTTTATTTATTGATAATATTTTCCGTTTTTTCCAAGCAGGATCCGAAGTATTAGGCTTATTGGGTAGAATACCTTCGGTCGTCGGTTATCAACCTACCCGGAGTACTTAAATGGGTTCTTTACAAGAAAGAATTACTTCTACAAAGGAAGGATCCATAACTTCTATTCAAGCCATTTATGTACCTGCTTGAGATTTGACTGACCCTGCTCCTGCGACTACATTTGCACACATTTAGATGCGGCTACCGTACTATCAAGAGGATTGGCCGCAAAAGGTATATATCCGGCAGTAGATCCATTAAATTCAACTTAAAACATGCTTCAACCTAGAATCGTAGGGGAGCAACATTATAAACTTGCACAAAAAGTTAAGCAAATATTACAACGGTATAAAGAGCTTCAGGATATTCTATTATAGCTATCAGATGAATTATCCGAAGAGGATCGTTTAATCGTAGCAATAGCTAGAAAAATTGAACATTTCTTATCTCAACCTTTTGTTGTCGCCGAATTCTTTACTGGTTCTACAGGAAAATATGTAGGTCTAGCAGAAATCATTATTTTGATCCTTTACAGAGAATTCTATGGTTTTACTGAACAGGCCTTTTTTGGTAGGTACTATTGATGAAGCTACCAAAAAAAAGGCTATTAATTTATAATTTATAAATAACCTTAAATAATTATAAATGACTTTTCAGCTTTATGTACTTACTCCTAATCGAATTGTTTGGGATTAAGAAGTGAAATAAATTATTTTATCGACGAATAGTGGTAAATTTGGTATATTCTTAAACCATGCTCCTATTGCTACAGCGGTATATATAGGTATTTTGATAATACGACTTAAATACCAATGGTTAAAGATGGACCTAATGGGTGGTTTTGCTATAATAGGCAATAATGCGATTACTATTTTAGTAAAAAATGCGGAAAAAAGTAGTTATATTGATTCCCCATAATTTCAGCAAACTTTTAAAGCTAATTGAAGAAAAGTCGAAGGAAACATACAAATACTTAAGTAAATTCTATCTATCCGACGATATAAGACAAGAATATAGGCTGTCAATAAGTAATGTATGTTCGAATTATATATGTTCGAATTATAAAAACAATTAAAACTATTATATATTATATTATATGTATTATATTATATGTATAAATTAATATTTTTATCTATATCTTAATTATATCTTAATTTTAATATCGTATCCGATGGTATATAATAAGTTTTACCTACTATTGGATTTGAACCAATGACTTTTGCCGTATGAAAGCAATACTCTAACTACTGAGTTAAGTAGATCATTTATCATCAATCAAAAGAACCAAGGATAATCCATCCTATCGATATAAATACATAAATAATTTTATAAATTAATAATAACTAATTTATATTAATTAATAAAGTTATAAATTCTATGTGAGTTTGATCAATATAGTTAAATTAAAAGTTTATAAAGATATAAATTTATAAATTATTAAATAAATTTATATCTTTATAATTGGTTCTCATTTTATAGTTTATGGATGCTTCACTATGGTATCAGTTGTTGTTTTATTGAATTTTATTCACTACATCATACATATCAAAATTTACTTTGATTATTATGCACTAATATCATGATCGAGTCCTAACCAAGTGACTCTTTTTTCTATTATAGCCGGAACAATAACTAGTAAAAAGGCCCCTACTTATTAGATTATTAATATCATTTGAGTAAATAGCGAAAATAAATCTATATAGATATTCTATATAGATATTCAATATTCAGATATCTCGATCTCACTAAGCATATAAAAATATTTATATTCAGATTCAAACAGCTAAGTATTCTGTTCTGATTCATATACATAGATTAAAAACCTCATACAAATAAAAACATGTACCAGGAACCAGATTTGAACTGGTGACACGAGGATTTTCAGTCCTATGCTCTACCAGCTGAGCTATCCTGATCATTAAAAATATATAATCTAGTACTCTTTTAAGTTTAAGTAAATGACTGGAGTCTACGTTAATAAAAAGGATAATGAGAGATTACAAAAATTTATAAATTATATAAGTCCTTTAAAAATGAAAAAGACGTCTTCCATACGTTTCAATATGAGTTGAGTAATATAAATTACTAATTATTTATAAATAAGTAAAAAATCCTTTTACTTTCACATGTGCTATAAAAAGAGAAATTAATTTATGCTATAATATCTAATATTTATTCTTTATAAAATAAAAATTTGAAACCAAAAGTAAATAATAAATATAAGGAGGATAGGTTAAATAGAAAAAAATTATGTTTGGGGATAGAGGGACTTGAACCCTCATGATTTTAAAATATAAAATCGACGGATTTTCCTATTACTATAAATTTCATTGTTGCCAGTATTGACATGTAAAATGGGACTCTATCTTTATTCTTGTCCGAATAATAAAATCAGTTATATAAAAGAACTATTGGACTGTGTTAGACTTACTTATGTTATAAATATCTAATATTTATATTTATAGAAAAAATTAACACAACTTATTATATTATTATATATATGTTTATCCTTCATCCTTTAATGAGGTTTTGGGGTAAAAAATTATGCTACCAATGCAATAAATTACATTTGTTAGAATAACTTCAGAATAACTTCCATTGAGTCTCTGCACCTATCCTTTATTTTTTTATCTTTTTTTTTTAACAAAAACCGGATTTAGCTCAGAATTGCCCTTTTTTTTTTCCGGGGTTTCTCCGAATTTGAAAGTTAGCATTTAGTAGGTTTCCATACTAAGGCTCAATTCAATTAAGTCCGCAGCGTATACCTATTTCGCCATATCCCCTTTCTTTTATTTCTACAGTAATCTTTGATTTGAATAGTAATTAATATTGGTGAAAAATTTATTTTTTTTTTTACCTCTAGGTAATCGGTATTTCATATACTCTGTATTATTTAATTAAATAATACAAATAATTAAATTTAAAATCAGATTTAACATTATATATATAATATATAATAAACAAATAAATATAAAAATAAAGGAGTCTTTATGTCGCGTTACCGCGGACCTCGTTTTAAAAAAATACGTCGCCTGGGGGCTTTACCAGGACTAACTAAAAAACAACCTAAATCCCGAAGTAATTTTAGAAATCAATCGCGTTACAGAAAAAAATCTCAATATTGTATTCGCCTAGAAGAAAAACAAAAATTACGTTTTCACTATGGTATTACAGAACGACAATTACTTAAATATATTCATATAGCCGGAAAAGTAAAGGGATCTACAAGTAAAGTTTTACTACAATTACTTGAAATGCGTTTGGATAACATCCTTTTTCGATTGGGTATGGCTTCGACTATTCCCGCAGCCCGACAGTTTATTAACCATAGACATATTTTAGTAAATGGATGTATAGTAGATATACCAAGTTATCGATGCAAATATCAAGATATTATTACGGTGAAGGATGAACAACAATCCAGAACTATGATTCATAAATATATCAACTCTTATCCTAATGCAGAAGTACCAAATCATTTGACCCTCCACCCATTACAATATAAAGGATTAGTTAATCAAATAATAGATACTAAATGGGTTGGTTTGAAAATAAATGAATTGCTAGTCGTAGAATATTATTCTCGTCAAATTTAAACTAAAAAAAATTTTAAAAGTTTTTTTTTAGTTTTCTATTTCATAAAATTAAAAAATTAATATAATGTTAGGTTAAGTAATAAAAATACAGGTTTTAGCCAAAATTTATAAATTATAAAACCCTATCAATGTCTATTTTCATTTTATTTAATATTCCTAGTTTATTTTTTATTTAATATTCCTAGTTTATTTTAGCAATTCGTAATGTAATAGAAAATCTATATCACGTAAAGAAAATAAAGTTAAAATAATAAAAGTTTACATTTTTTTTTTTGATTTTATCTTTTTATATGGTATTAATTGGTATTTTTTATAATTTTTTAATAAAATAATAAAAAAAATTAAATTGTGGAGTTGTAGGGTATAAGATATATATGGAAAGAGAGGGATTTGAACCCTCGGTAAACAAAAGTCTACATAACAGTTCCAATGCTACACCTTGAACCGCTCGGCCATCTCTCCTACATAACATAAACATAATAAAAATGATTATGTACCAATAAACAAGCTAATATCGAGTTCCCTTTTCGACTAGATTGTTGGATAGGTACGACCAATATAAAAAATTTAATAATAAAATAACAGTAGTCCAATAATTGTTTAAAGATTTATAATAGATTTATAATCTATGTTGAATCTTTAATGAGGTTACTAGTACTTACACCTATATCTTTGGGGGCATCAGGTTCATTTTCTTTTTAACTTATTAACCAATTTAGAAAAACTAGAGTAGATCCTAAAGTGATACCACTCCCTCATGAATTTATCTTTATTTGAGATATTTTTACTCAAATTTTTATACAAATCCAAGTTTTTACTGAGGAATAAACCCCCTTTTTTATACGGAATTGTTAAAATTAAAAAAAGCTTACTTTTATTGTTAGGATTAGATCCAATTAAAATAAAATGGGGGGTATTATTGATATTGCATACCATCTGATAGCGTATTACATGCATGTATAGAACTAAGCTGGTGCATTGGTCATAGTTAATAAATAATAAAATAAATAAATTTTAGTACTATATATTTGGAGTACTATAGGTGGAAAATATAATCAATTTTGGGGGGTAGGTAGTATAAATAATCAGGTAGTAATAATTCCTATAACGGGAGTAAACTTTACACAGAGTTCTATATTATACTAATTTATACTATTAATGTAATGATTGGTCTGGGATTTTTTATGGTAATAAGCATCCTATGGAATTCAGGTTTAGAGTTTTTAATATTTACTATTTACTAGACGCTCATTTTTTGTGTATCTTTATTCATTTATTAGTGGACGCAATTATTGGGTACTATTTTTGAAAATTATCCATTTAATTGTATAAGATAAGGATGTGTTAATCCATTATCTTATATCTTCTGTATCTTCTGGGTGGAATCGCCACACACAACATAGATATTCTTATTATCAAAATAAAATTTTACTGTAAAATTAAAAGTAAGGATTTGAAAAGTATTAATTATATGGTATATGGCATTAAGATTTACAAGGTTTAGTTGAGGGTTAGCTCAGAATCCCACTACTAGTTATATTTGATTTAGTTTTTCGACCATACATTACTTTACAAAAAAAGTCATATATTAAAATATTAAAAAAAATATTATACCGTCTTGCTCAAAATATTTTTGTCTTATCCCTTACCTTCGGTCAATCCGTCAATTATATAAAATTTTTCAAGAAGTCCACAATAAAATTATATCTTTATTTTTTGAACTTATTGAAATCGGTTTACGCACTACTGAAGAGCTTTATACTTAATATTAATACTGCCTAAAGCTATATTTTTTTGTTTATTTTTATAACTAGGATTTGACTTGTTTGTATCAACTAATAGGACCGGAACCTTTATGGCAAGAAAAAGTTTGATTCAGAGAGAAAATAGAAGAAAAAACTTGGAACAAAAATATCATTTGATTCGTCGATCCTTAAAAAAAGAAATAAGTAAAGTTACATTATTAAGCGACAAATGGGAAAGTTATAGGAAGTTACAATCTCTACCACGAAATAGTGCACCTACACGCCTTCATCGCCGTTGTTTTTTAACCGGAAGACCGAGAGCTAACTATCGCGATTTTGGACTATCTGGTCACATACTTCGTGAAATGATTCATGCATGTTTGTTGCCAGGAGCAACAAGATCAAGTTGGTAAGGATTAACTTTTCATTTATACGGTTGATTATTATTGATTTTAAGGTCCTATAAATATAAACTTTACAAAAAAAATTTTTACATAAAAGGGCCTAATCAATCATTTGTCTATTAGTTTTTATGAATCTCTTAAATGCGGAGTAGAGCAGTTTGGTAGCTCGCAAGGCTCATAACCTTGAGGTCATGGGTTCAAATCCTGTCTCCGCAATATTTTTTTATAAAATTTTATAGCTAGTAATTAATAATTTATTCTTTGTGGGGTATGAAAGGTAAGAAAGTAAAAAATAGGGAATATACTCATTATACTTTCACAACCAACTATATTAAAATTAAAATTAAATTTTTTAGTACACATATATATCTTTAGTTTATTTTAAGTGGATAGTGGGAATCGAACCCACACCTTATCCTTGGCAAAGATAAATTTTACCATTCAACTATATCCGCGTTTTTTTGTGATACAGTAAAAATACACCAATATGTTTAATGTTAAATATGTTATGAATTTAAAAAAATACTCGAGTATTTTTTGTGCACTTTTAGACTGTAGACTCTCTTAAAACTTAATAGTTAAATTATTTTATTTTTTTAATCTAAAGTAAAAAAAATTGTTATTTTTTTTTTCATCTACGAAGTTTGACCCATAATTTTTTTGTAGTTTATTTTAATCCATAAGTCTTAGCTAAAAAATTTGAAATACATTATACAATGGATTTGAGGTTACCCACACTTATTCCGACTCCTTTTTGACTTAACAAATAAAAATAAAATCAAGGTTTTTCGGAGAGATGGCTGAGTGGTTTATAGCCCCGGTCTTGAAAACTGGTATAGTTTTAAACAAAGAATTATCGAGGGTTCGAATCCCTCTCTCTCTTTTTTTTTATCAATAAAAAAAAATTTTTGATTATACAATGTATCATAATATGAGAGTAATTAGGCAAGTGTGCCCCCATCGTCTAGTGGTTTAGGACATCTCTCTTTCAAGGAGACAGCGAGGATTCGAATTCCCCTGGGGGTAGGATACTACGAACGGAAATTGTTAATTTCATTAACAATAATCTTAAATTTTATTATTCTTGGGTCGATGCCCGAGCGGTTAATAGGGACGGACTGTAAATTCGTTGGCAATATGTTGTCTACGCTGGTTCAAATCCAGCTCGACCCAGGAAAAAAAAAGAAAACTTTATTGCTATATCCCTTATTAATTCGATGGGATTGTAGTTCAAGTGGTTAGAGCATCGCCCTGTCAAGGCGGAAGCTGCGGGTTCGAACCCCGCCAGTCCCGACGATCCAATAAATAAATTTGCTTCTAACGGAACATAAAATAAATTGGCTAGTTATATCAGCAGAAGCTAAGAAATTAGTTAAAATTTTTTTTTTTTTTATGTTGATCAGGTGACACCCGGATTTGAACTGGGGAAAAAGGATTTGCAGTCCCCCGCCTTACCACTCGGCCATGTCGCCAAAGTTATACAAATAAAGCTAACAGCTTGTAATTAAAAGAAAAAGATTTTTATTTTTTTATGTATAATATAATGTATAAAAAAATTATCTTAAATTTATTTTAAATAAAAAATTATATAATACATAAGCTGTGGGAGACTATTTTTTTTATACCTATGTTTTATATATTTTATTTTTATCAGAGCCAATTTTAAATATTTTTGATATTTAGCAAGCAAGGCTTGATGGAATAACTTGCAAAGTTTCGAAGATACACATCATGAAGTTAAATTTTAATTATTTATGAAAAGATATAAAAAAGCAATACTTTGTATTAATTAATCCTATATATATATTTTTATTTCACTGGATAAATTAGTAAAAATAGTGGAGAATTGTATTGTGATCAACCAAAATACTGCAAGGTTCTGGTATTTGTTACCTATTTTTATTACCTTAGACATACCTTAATGTAATTAGGATTTATATCGTCATTATATAATCAGATTGAGAGGGTACGGATCCTAATTAATAATTTTTATAATTTATATAAAAATATGATAAAAAAAAAAAGACAAGTTATATTAAAATATATTATACTTTATCTATAGGGTTCAAATTTCAGAGAAAATTTATAGACAATATTTATTAGCTTTTGTCTTTTATTAATACTTATGTATAGAATATTATTAATACTAAAACTAAATAAAATAAATTTTAATAAAAAATTTTTATAGTAACGATACATATTGTCGTCATGGATCATTTTAATTGAACTGAAATTTTGATTGTCTATAGTTTATTGATAAAATTATAAAATATTATTTAAAGTTATTATGTAGAACCATTCAGCCTAAAATTGATACCAATTCCATTAATAATTATTTCATAAAGTTTTTTAGTTTCCATATCATTTCAAGTTTTATATCGAACTAATTCATTGCCATAAAAAAACAAAGTTCGTGATAGAAAATTGAGTTATGTAAGTCCTTATTTTTATTTTTAATAATGAATATCCTTCCTAATAAGGATGGTCGTATGTGTGGATTTATCTTAGTAAATAATAAATAACTATATGGACGTATTTATTTTTATTTTACTTTTTGTATTTTGTATAGGTAAAGTTTATTTTGTACAGAATGTAAAAAAAATTACTTTTTTAGTCGTCTTAGTCGTCTATATACGTTCAAGCTGTGATAGAATCGAAGGTTCCATCGGAACAATTTTTTTTAGTTAAGGGAGTTGGAGAGAAATGACAAGAAGATATTGGAATATTACCTTGGAAGACATGCTGGAGGCAGGAGTTCATTTTGGGCACGATACTAGAAAATGGAATCCTAAAATGGCACCTTATATTGCTACAAAACGTAAAGGTATTCATATTACAAATCTTATAAAAACTGCTCATTTTTTATCCGAAGCCTGCGATTTAGTTTTTGATGCAGCAAGTAGTGGAAAAAATTTTTTGATTGTTGGTACAAAAACTAAAGCAGCTGATTTAGTATCATGGGCTTCAAATAAGGCTCGATGTCATTGTGTTAATAAAAAATGGCTCGGCGGAATGTTAACGAATTGGTCCACGACAGAAATGAGACTTCATAAATTCAGGGACTTGAGAATAAAAAAAAAAGGGGGAAAACTAAATAAACTTCCGAAAAGAGAATTGGCTGTGTTGAAAAGACAATTCTCCCATTTTAAAACATATCTGGGTGGAATTAAATATATGATAGGGTTACCTGATATTGTAATCATCATTGATCAGCAGAAAGAATATATGGCTCTGAGAGAGTGTAGCATTTTGGGAATTCCAACAATTTGTTTAAGCGATACAAATTGTGACCCTGACCTTGCAGATATTACGATTCCGGCAAACGATGATGCTATAGTTTCAATCCGATTTCTTCTTAATAAATTAGTATTTGCTATTTGTAAGGGTCGGTCTATATATATATAAAATCTTTGATTATTATTTGTTATTTATTTACTAAATCCATAAGTTATTGTTTACTTAAATCCATAATGTTAATCCATAAATTAAGTCTTTATTCATTGGTTGATTGTATCATTAACCATTTAATTACTATAATAATTTTATTTTTGTTAGTACGAGGACCTTATTATAAATCCACTTATTTCTGCTGCTTCTGTGCTTGCTGCGGGATTAGCTGTAGGGCTTGCTTCTTTGGATGGCCAAGGTATTGCTGCGGGCCACGCTGTGGGGGGTATTGCGAGACAACTCGAGGCTGAAGGAAAAATAAGGGGCACTTTATTGCTTAGTCTAGCTTTTATGGAAGCATTAACAATTTATGGGTTAGTTGTAGCATTTTCACTTTTATTTGCAAATCCTTTTTTTGTTTAATTGTTAAATCTACGAAAATACAAAATTTTTATAGTTAATTTCCTTAGACTTGTCATTTTATTTTTTTATATCAAGACTTCTTTCATAAAACTCTTTATTTTATTCGCTTATAAACGAACTGGGTTTATTTACAGTTAGCATATTGGCTTTTATTTCATCCTTAGTACCGTTAATATAAGATAATTTTTATGAGGGGTTACAAGACGTAGTTCATACTTTAATTTTACTAAAAAATCAAGTAAAATTTTATTATAAAAAAAAATTATGGTTAATTTTATATTTAATTTTATAGATAATATATAATGGAGATTTTATGAAAAATTATGAAACCAATTCTTTCGTTTATTTTGTACTCTTGTTATCTGCCGGTAGTTTCAAATTTAATAATGATATTTTAGCAACAAATCTAATAAATCTAAGTGTAGTGATTGGTTTATTTATTTTTTTGGAAAGAGAGTGTGTGTGAGTTGTTTATTTCAAAAAACGCTGGATTAAACCAGCCATACCTTTTCCTGTTATACGTTATGTTAGACCTTACGTCATAAGTAAACTATAGTATAATTAGGAAATTATAAAAATGAAACAATTAAATTTGCCCAACAAGGGTCAATTAAGCAAGTCCGACAACGGGTTTTTCAACAAGCCTTACAAAGAGCGCTATAGGAACTATGAATAGTTGTTTTACCGCCGAGTTACATTTGCATATTATTAGATTAGTGTCAATATTAGTATGTTGAGAACGCTTAAAGAGCTAACCGATTAATATACCGATTAATATTTTAATATTAATAATTAATAAAAACTTATGGAAATCATTTGAGCCGACGAAATTAGTAATATTATACGTGACCGTATTTAATAATACAAAAAATAGTAGAGAAATAAAAATTGTAACTACTGGTACTGTACTTCAAGTAGGTGATGGTATTGCTCGAATTCATGGTCTTGATGAAGTAATGGCGGGTAAATTAGTCGAATTTTCAGAAGGTACAAAAGGTATTGCTCTTAATTTGGAATCAAAAAATGTTGGTGTTGTTTTAATGAGAGATGGTTTAACAATACAAGAAGTAAGCTCTGTAAAAGCAACAGGAAAAATTGCTCAGATACACCAGAGTAAGGCTTTTTTGGGTCGTGTTATAAACACTCTGTATTGATGGTAGAGGGGAATTTGAAGCTTCTTAATTTCAATTAATTGAATCTCCCATATTATTTCCCGGCGTTCGATATATGAACCTCTTCAAACCGGGCCTGATTGATATTGATTCAATGATTCCTATAGGACGTGGCCAGCGCAAATTAATTATTGGAGATAGACAGACCGGTAAAACAGCAATAGCCATGGATACGATTTTAACTCAGCAAGGTCAAAATTTAATATGTGTTTATGTAGCTATTGGGCAAAAATCATCTGCTGTTGCACAGGTAGTAACTAATTTACAAGAAAGAGGATCAATGGAATACACTATTGTGGTAGCTCCAACAGCAGATTCCCCTGCTACATTACAATACCTTCGCTCCTTATACAGGAGCTGCTTTGGCTTAATATTTTATGTACAATAAACACCACACTTTAATAATTTATGATAATCTCTCCAAACAAGCTCCAGCTTATCGCCAACTGTCTTTTTTATTACGACGAAGACCACCTGGTCGAGAAGCTTATCCTGGGGATAATTTTTATTTGCACTCGCACTTTTTGGAACAAGCTTCTAAATTAAGTTCTAGTTTAGGTGAAGGAAGTATGACCGCCTTACCAATCGTTGAAACTAAATCGGGAGATGTTTCAGCTTATATGCCTACTAATGGAATTTCCATTATCGACGGACATATTTTTTTTTTATTTATTAAATACTGGAATTAGACCCGCTATTAATGTGGGTATCTCCGTTTCCGGAATAGGGTCTGCAGCTCAAATAAAAGTCATTCAAAAAGTAGCTGGTAAATTAAAATTGGAACTAGCACAATTTGCTTCATATCTTGATAAAGCTACGCAAAATAAATTAGCAAGAGGTCAACGATTGCGTAAATTACTTAAACAATCCCAATTATCTCCTCTTACAATAGAAGAACAAGTAATGACTCTGGAACAAATGGTTATCTTGATTCATTAGAAATTGGACAAGTAAGTAAATTTCTTGTTGAATTACGTACTCAAGAACAAGTATAACTAAATTCTTTATATTTGTTTGGCTTAAATAAAAAAAAATCGATGGAAAAAAATTGTGTCCAGTAGGATTTTAACCTACTTAAAAAGACCTATGTCCTATCCTTTAATGGACGCCATTAATTACGATTTTTATCGTATTTTGAATGATTCATTAATTGGAATATTATAAAAATCAGATTTAGTTACGATTTTAAACTGCCTTTATATCTTTTATTATGGAAGTCTTAATACAATTACAAAATTATGTTTCGATATTTAAAAATATAATTTTTTTTAATATTTTATTATAATAATTTAAATAAAATAAAAAATTATATATTTTTAATTGAATTTGAATTAAATCAAGTAAATTTTTATCGGAATTATCTTTCTATTTTGCAATTGGGAGAGATGGCTGAGGGGATTAAAGTGTCGGATTGCTAATCCGTTGTACGAGTTATTTGTACCGAGGGTTCGAATCCCTCTCTTTCCGTTTATTTTTATTCTTTAATAAAAATAAAAAAAAAATTAAATAAATAGCTAGTCCTTATTTATTCTATTCTATAGCTATCTATAGAATAGATATTTTACTAAAATTTATAAATAACAAAGAAAAAAAATTATTGTTTCTTGTAGGAAATTTAAAATTTAAATTGAAATGGGGCGTGGCTAAGTGGTAAGGCAACGGGTTTTGATCCCGATATTCGTAGGTTCGAATCCTTCCGTCCCAGGGCATATCTTTTTTTATATTATTTTTATCTTATTTTTTTTTCCTGAAATTTTAGGTTTGGTTTCATTTATTTAATAACGTTTGTCATTTCTATAGTTTTTATATATTTTAATTTTTTATTATCTAGATGTTCATTATTTTATATTTGTTATTATATAATTTATATTTGTTATTATATAAAAATATCTATATATTAGAATATCTCTGGACATCTTATTAGAATATCTCTGGACATCTGAATAAATGACTATTCATGATTCCATGATTGAATCAATTCCACCACTGGTTCAAAAGTAGAGGAATGTTATGGTAAAACTTCGTTTGAAACGATGTGGTAGAAAGCAACGTGCGACTTGAAGGATATGGTCTGTTGTGGATTAAAAAATCACTATTTTTAAGGAATGAATATGTTCTTAGCTCGCCATTGTTTGTTCTGTTATGTTATAATTATAATACTTTCTTTTTTTGGAGGTAAAAACTAGTCGATGATGTAGCTCGAGTAAAAAAATATACTGGGATAAAGATCTAGGGTTAATGTAAATAAATTGGAATAACTTCGTAAAAAAATTAATATCATTATTTAGATCTTATAATCTTAATCTTTTAATTAATCAAAATTTTAAGATTAAAAGTGTATTTTGCATAAATTTACTATAAAATTTTTGCGATAAATAAATAAAAAAATAAGGGCATGTTGCTGCCATTTTGAAAGAATTAAGAAGCACCGAAGTAATGTCTAAACCCAACGATAAAAAAAATAATTTAAAAGATCTAAGAACAAGTAAATATACTTTTTGCAATATTTTCACCACCTTAAATTATAAAAAAAGAATGGTAAAAAGACTACTCAAAAAAAAAAAGAGTTATTCCACTTGAGTTATAAGTACGAATGATTATCTTTTATGTTAGTAATAAAAAAAATATGGGGATCAAATTTATAGACAAAAACTACAAACAAATAAAATAAATCATTTTTCGTGAGCCGTACGAGGAAAAAACTTTATATACGGTTCTAGGGGGGTATTTTTCATATATCTATCCCAATGCGCTTTTTATCAAATTGTTGCTATTTATGTTCGATCCCGACGAGAAGGAAAAGAGCTTCGGAACGTGGGCTTTTATGATCCATCAAAAAAGAAAACTTATTTAAATGCGCCTGTTATTCTAAATTTCCTTGAAAAAGGCGCTAAACCTACAGAAACTGTTCAGAATCTGTTAATGAAAGCGGAACTTTTTTAAGAACTTACATATTGAAATTAAAATAAAAAATTAAAAATAAAATAAAAACCTACGGGGGTAGCCACTTGTATATAACTTTATATAAGTTTTATTTACTTTTTTTTTTAGCCCCCTTTTTTTTCTGTTGTATTCGTTTCTCAACATTTATTTTATATTTTTATATTTAAATTGAACAAATACAAATATAATTTATCAGAACTAGAATTTAAGTAAAACCCGGTTTTTTTAGTTTTGCCCTAGAGGTTTTTTACTTTAATTCCAAATTCAAACAAAACTAAAAAGTTATATACATAATAATTTTAATTTTTTATTGAAAAAAGTCATTAACACAATAGGTGCCTGCTTTTACTTTTCAATTTAGAGTCTTATGCTTTATTCGTTGCGTAAATTTACTTTGGTTTATTTAGATATATTTAGATAACTTTGTTTTACTGTAATCTTATTATGTATCATTTGATAATCCAAAAAATAATATTTTTTGTTTAAAATCAAATGGATAAAAGTCAAAAATATTTACAGCTTGAAATATTTCAACAAAAAGACTTCCTATATACACTTTTTTTTCAGGAGTATACTTATGCAATTGCTCATGATCATGGTTTTTGTCGATCTTTTTTATTGAAATATTTAGGTTTTAACAAAAACTACAGTTTACTAATAGCGAAACGGGTAATTATGCGAATGTATCAACATAATTATTTTTTTTCTCAAAATTATTCTAACCAAAATACTTTTGGGGTGCACAACAAAAATTTTTATTATCAAATACTATCCGAAGGGTTTGCTTTTAGTGTGGAAATTCCATTTTATCTACGATTAATATCTCGTATAGAAGGTAAAAATAAAAAGATAGTAACATATCAGAATTTACGATCAATCCATTCACTATTTCCATTTTTAGAGGACAATTTTTACCATTTAAATTTATTTTTATATAAATTAATACCTTATTCTATTTCTATCCATGCAGAAATTTTAGTTAAAACTTTTCGATATTGGGTAAAAGATGCTTCTTCCTTGCATTTATTACGATTTTTTATTAATTTTATTACTCCTATTAGTTTTAGTTCAATGAAAGCGAGTTCTTCTTTTTGCAAAATAAAAAAAAAATTAGTCTTATTTTTATATAATTATTTTATAGGTGAATACGAATCAATTTTTGTCTTTCTATTTAATAAATCTTCTCATTTACGATTAAAACGCTTTATAATTTTTCTTGAACGTATTTATTTTTTCGTAAAAATAGAATGTCTTGTAAAGTTATTTATAAAGGTTAAGGATTTTCAAGCGAACCTTTGGTTGGTTAAGGAACCTTGTATTCATTATATTAGGTATCAAAACAAAAATCTTCTGGCTTCAAAAGGAACGTCTCTTTTTATGAAAAAATGGCAATATTTAGTTATTTTTTTTTTTCAATGTCATTTTTCATTGTGGTTTTTTCCAAAAAAAATAAAAAAAAAATTTTTATCCAAGCATTCATTTGAAATTTTGGGTTTTTTTTCAAGTTTTAGAAGTAAGTATTACGTGATACGAAGTCAGAGTATAAAAAATTCATTTATAATAAATAATGTTGTTAATAAAGTGGAAACCTGTGTTTCAATTATTCCGCTGCTTGGGGCATTGACTAAAGCAAAATTTTGTAACGTATTTGGGCATCCTATTAGTAAACCAAATTGGGCTGATTTTTCATATTATAATATTATTAACCTATTTGGATATATATGCAGAAATATTTCTCATTATCATAGTGGAGCTTCCTCCAAAAAGAATTTGTATCAAATAAAGTATATACTTAAATTTTCTTGTGTTTTAACTTTGGCTCGAAAACATAAGAGTACTGTACGTACTTTTTTAAAAAAAAAAAATTTAGATTTAATAAAAAAATTTTTTATGTCGGAAGAAGACTTTCTTGTTTTTACGTTTAAAAAAGTTTATTCTAATTTATATCGAGTATTAAATAGAAGTAAATTTTGGTATTTGGATACTTTTTATATTAATGATCTATCCAATAATAAAAAATAATTTTATATCTCTATTCCGCTGAAGCACTTGTTGATGAATGGTTATTATATATAGGATATATATATAGTCCTTATACTTATAATAATCTTGTTTTACATTTATGACTTAGCGTAGTTTGTTACATTAGATGTGAGGGGATAATTTAATTTAGGGATATGGTTATTTTGTATTGATGTTAATATTCCTGTTATTTATTATACTACTGGTTTTTAAAATTTAGTTTTTCTTATATTATGCCTTTAGTAATTTAACATTAGTACTTTATACCAACTTCATAATTGTAGATTGAACACAATATCTGTATGCATTAATATTCTATGTTCGATATAGCTTAGCTACTATATTTCGTTGGCTATTCCTTATTTTTATTTAATTTAGTGTTATTTATGTTATGTATGATTCTGTGTTGTATGTTGTAATTTAAAGTTTTTTTATAAAAAAAACTGCAGAAAACATGAATCTGTAATTTTCGTTTACAGATTCGTTCAAAAATAAATAAAATTTTAAGTTTACACACAGTCATCATTCATATAGGGCGGATGTAGCCAAATGGATGAAGGCAATGGATTGTGAATTCATCATGCGCGGGTTCAATTCCCGTCGTTCGCC